ACGTAATGACAGATCACGGCCATATTATTAAAAGCTTGTGGTAAAAAGGGATTTCGTTCTAGTGCCCGGAAATAATATTCCAAAGCTTTTGTATGTTCTCCGTTGCTTGTATGTATAAGACCTATATTATAGAGTATATAACTTCGATCATAGGGATCAATTTCTGGTCGCGTAGCTTCATAATAATTCTGTAAAGCTTCTGCATAATTTCCTTCGGATTGAGCCGACATCCGTTACGGTCGTTCGTTCTAGTAAAAGAATCTCCGTTCCAGAACCGTACGTGAGATTTTCATCTCATACGGCTCCTCCCTTCTGTGCATAGTACTAAAGGGAATAATCCAAAATTCACTATTAGAATTATGAACTGACAGGAGCTGGTATTTTTACAAGAAATTTCTAGCCAGCCTTCTCATAAGAGATTTTTTCTTAACACCAATTGTATTAGTACTAGATAGAAAAGGTCACTCCAAAAATTTCTTTGTACTCAACGCTTACAATTTCCAGGAATTAGTCACTTCAACGGTCTTTGATGGTTATACGGGTACCAAAAGTACGAATGAGATGGATCTTTGTTTTCCCAACCATTATTTTTAGTCCCGATACCAATAAGGAAAAGGGTTATTTATAACAAAGTTTTCGTGTTGTTGATTCCTAGGTGTAGTGCTTTTTCCCCGATGCCATCTATTGGTACTAATGAAGTAGGATTGACCTCCAATACAGAACCTATAGATGTAACCTTTTGCTCAATACTAAAATAAATAATTGAAGCATCTAAGGCTGCATAAATCGAGGATACACGATAGAAGGAATTGCTCTATCTCTAAACTTCACCTTCACCAAGCGTAGGTTTCTTTCACTCATTTGTTTTTTTATATTTATAACTACGTTCTTTTTCTCGTAAAAATGAGAGGTAAAAAAAAACAAAAACAAGAAAAAATCAAATCGCACCATCTCTGTAATAGGTAAATGCCTTTTTTTCTCCTGAAGTTGTCGGAATTATTCGTAATAAAATATTGGCTACAATTGAAGAGGTCTTATCAATAAAATTTCCATTTATTCGAGATCTAGGCATAATTAGTAATTCATTCTATAATTCTTCTCATCCTCCTTCGGGGAAAACGATCCCACAAAAAAGGAATTGTACAGTACAAAATAACATAAAAACAGACTCATTGGAAAAAATTTGGATCCCAAATTGTACCCCCTTTTGGACAAAGATGAAATGAAATAGTTGAAATCAGATTAGATTTCATTACAATTTTGTAGTATACCAATGACCAAAACTCTTACTATTTCATCTAAGTTGAATAACCAAGTTTCTTATGGATTTTGATAACTCGAGAAGTTTTGATTTGGTTATGATCCAAAAAGTAAAAAGAATGTAATAGTCATTCCATGATAAAATAAAATTCAAATAAAGTAACCATCCTTTTTTTTGCATAACGTGTATGTGCCACGCCATACAATTGAAAGAGAAAAATTAATCGGACGATTCATGAATTTTGAATAGATCCACGGGGTAGCTGATGAAATAAGTTGTTGTAAATAAATATGAAATTGGAAAAATTTTCTTCTTATGGAACCATCGAACGGTCATACCTGTACTGCAATAATGACTCGCTATTCATTCGGGTTTTGGTCATAAATAAGATTATGTAGGAGAGATGGCCGAGTGGTTCAAGGCGTAGCATTGGAACTGCTATGTAGACTTTAGTTTACCGAGGGTTCGAATCCCTCTCTCTCCGTTTCTTTTCATTCATCAACGTTACCAACTATAATGTATCAAATCAAATAAGAATTGATATCATTATTATAACAATAAGACCCTTAATTTCATAGAGATTCTCTATCCCTAATTACATCCCTGTGATACGTAAAATACAAATAGAAATATCGTATTGACATCGAAAAAAGAAAAAGAATCCTATTGCCGATCCATTTGTAATACGTGAATTAGACAGGGCACAAGGTACTCCATTTACTTCAGCGAAAGGAGTCAAAATTGTATGAACCTTGCTTTTTTATTTTCGTTAGAATCAAGTCTGACGGGAATAATATTCTACGACCAACAATTCATTTATTTTCAAACCAATCAATTTACTATCTATTATTTGATTTACAAATCCTTTATATTGTAAGGAGTCAATAGTCAAATGGTTTGGTAATTCCCCGTGGAGGGATGAAACAAGATAATTTTGAATCAGAGCTTTTGATCTTTCTTTATCCTTCGTAGTAATAATATCTCGGGGTTTGCAACGATAACTTGGTATATCCACTATACGACCATTAACTAAAATGTGTCTATGGTTAACTAATTGTCTGGCTCCAGGAATGGTCGAAGCCATACCTAATCGAAAAATTATGTTATCCAAACGCATCTCAAGTAGTTGTAGTAAAACCCGGCCTGTTGACCCTTTGGCTTTTCCAGCAATATGCACATATTTTAGTAATTGTCGCTCTGTCAGACCATAATGAAAACGCAATTTTTGTTTCTCTTCTAAACGAATACGATATTGCGATCTTTTTCCAGAGCGTAATTGGGTTTGAAGATCACTTCTGGATCTGGGTCTTTTACTAGTTAGTCCCGGTAAAGCCCCCAGCCGGCGTATTTTTTTGAAACGAGGTCCTCGGTAACGAGACATATAAAGGCTCCTTTTTGATTCACTTTCATTTGACAAAAAAATATAAATTCAGACTGAACTAAAGGATCCGCAAAACAAAACTCAATAAAATAAATTTTATCAAAATTCGGATTTTTTGTATATATAGGAAATTCAAGTAAAAACTACATTTTTCAATTTCTTCTGTAGAGATCTAATTGTTCTAGTCAACTTTTTTATTCATAGCTATAGCTGCAAGCTACCATGACATAATAGATTGGTGACCCTACATTTAGAGAAAGTGAGAGTAGAGATTTTCAATCATCGAAAGAAAAAGAGCCGGCTATCGGAATCGAACCGATGACCATCGCATTACAAATGCGATGCTCTAACCTCTGAGCTAAGCAGGCGGATATAAAAGCAATACTGTATAGGAATACAGTAAATTTGGGATCTTAGTTATTACCTAGTGATTCTTTTATTTTTTTCTTTCATTTCTTGATTATTGAAATTTATTCTATTTCTTAGTTATTAGTTATATATTTTAGATTCTATTTAGATCTAGATAAATTAGATATTGAAATAGAAATTAAATTCCATATACATAATACATATATATGAAATATGAAAAAAAAAAATATGAAATTCAAAAATATTAGTATAGAAAATCCAAAAAGAATTTACATTCATTAAATAAAGAAAATATGAGATTTAAATTATTATATTAATCTATTTATATAGTAGAATCAATATTATTTAGAATGAGATTCTATTTTATTTTTTTTTTCATTTATTATTTATCATATTAATAATTCAATACAAGAAAAAAAAAGAATGAATATTGACCGTTACACTATTTTTAATAGTACTGTAAAAATGGATAATGAGGAAAGGGATAGATATATCCCACATATATCTATCCATATTGAATTGCGGATACATCAATGATAGAATCATTCGGATTGAAACAAATAGGAATCATTACCTAATGAATTCCTTAGTGACAAGATCAATGAAAGAGGTGGATAGAATTACAAATGGATTCTTTTTTCAAAGCAAGGGGGGATATGGCGAAATTGGTAGACGCTACGGACTTGATTGGATTGAGCCTTGGTATGGAAACCTGCTAAGTGTTAACTTCCAAATTCAGAGAAACCCTGGAACTAAAAATGGGCAATCCTGAGCCAAATCTTAAAAAAAAAAATGGAAAATGAGAATAAAAAGAGATAGGTGCAGAGACTCAATGGAAGCTGTTCTAACGAATGAAATTGACTACGTTATATTAGTAGCTAAAATCCTTATATCAAAAGAAAGGATAATCTTATATACCTAATACGTACGTCTAGATACTGACATAGCAAATGATTCATCGCATTTCTTTCTTATTTATATCACATCTGACTATTATCTTATATCTTATCTACTATTAGTATATTAATAGATAGTATAATAGTAGAAGTGTATTAGTATGAGTATAGAATAAGGTTCTATAGAAACCCCCTATTTCTATTCTATATTGATTAGAATGATAGACTATGAAAAATTGAAGAGTTATTGTGAATCAACTCTCATTGAAGTTGAAAAAAGAATTGAATTCCAATATTCAGTGTATTCAGTGATCAAATTATTCATTCCAGAGTTTGATAGATCTTTTGAAGATTAATCGGACGAGAATAAAGAGAGAGTCCCATTTTACATGTAAATACCAACAACAATGAAATTTAGAGTAAGAGGAAAATCCGTCGAATTTTAAAATCGTGAGGGTTCAAGTCCCTCTATCCCCAATAAAAAGCCCATTTTACTTCCTCACTCTGTTCTTTCACAAATGGATCCGAATAGAAATTTTCGTATATTCTTCCAATTGCAATCCAATTTAATTTGTATAGATATGATACCTGCACAAATTAACATATATGTTCAAGGAATCAAAGAAAGTCTTCTTTTTGAATATCTAAGAAATTAAGGGGGCTAGGTCCAATTTGTTAAGACTTTTTTAGTTCTTTTCATTGACATATATACAAGTACTCTGCTAGGATGATGCACGGAAAATGGTCGGGATAGCTCAGTTGGTAGAGCAGAGGACTGAAAATCCTCGTGTCACCAGTTCAAATCTGGTTCCTGACACGTGAATAATGTATTGGATAGATATTCATACCTCATACAAATGAAATTCATTTAGACGGGGGCGGAATAGACATTCTTTACTTTCTTTTTCATTTTTTCATCTCTGTTTATACTTAAAAAAGTATGTTAAATTTTCGTATATGTATATATCAAGAGCTAAAAAAATTCAATCAAAGAGTGAAAGGATGTATTTCAGACACAGTACAAAAAAACTCCGATTCTTTTCATTTCATTTTGCATTTCGTCTTTTATTTCATATTTTTTTTGTCACTCTTG